CTAATTCAAAACCGAACATGAAATTTTGGTTTCATTCGGCTCCTTTATGGAAGATCGATGTATTTCCAGAGAAAAAATTAGATCCATAACATCTATGTCAGCTTTTCTTGTTGAATGTATCCAAAACTACTCGCTTTATAGACGATCCCTCTAGAGGGGGGGAATTATACCAAATCCGTCTAATCTAGTTACTTCGTTCCCTATTTCCACTCAGGGGATCCTGAGGAAAAGAATTTAGTTTCCGCCGAGCTAAAACAATATGCCGATGGTTCTAGTAAACCAAAACTATCGTTTTCTAACTATTTGGCTTCAATTCAATTTTCCTTTTACAACACAAAAATTGAAGATCTAGTTACGATTGGAAATAAATTTTTTGTATCTTCATCCATAGATCCTTTACTCATAGTCATTCAATTGGATCAAATCTTCCAATTGAAAAAAAAAAAAAAATTATGCTTCGCGACTTCATAATCCCAATTTTTTATTCAATTTCGAATTGACCTTTGGATACAAATCGTGAGAATGTATATTATTCCTCAAATATGCTATTGAGGGAAAAAGGATTAAACCTTTTTTAAGAAATAAAGTTTTTTGTGATCGGAATATGAAAAAACCGAAAGACCCCTTAACTATTTAAGTTTTTAATTGAACGAATCACACTTTTACCACTAAACTATACCCGCTACATATACATTATTATATATGAATGGACCCTTTGTCGAACAAAGGAATGAGATACAATTAAGATAGCATCAGACTCATGAAAATTCTAGTGTTGACACTTTGTCTTGGGGGTACTTGAAAAAGTAGGCGAAGAACAGAAAGCAGCTTATTTAAATAAGAAAATCATAATATCCCTTGAACAAGTAAATGAGTTATGTTATATATGTTATAACATATGTGTGTTTCATTTTTGGTATTGTTTAATATATGTATGTGTTCTTTTTCAGTTAAGTAATTAAATAAATTGAGAAAAAAAAAATACTAATACTTTTAAAATATTGAAAAAATGTGAAAAATATTATTCATACTCTATAGTTCTATAGTATTAATATTTTATACTAAGAAACGACACTTCTATCATAGGAATAGGGATGGAAATTGTCGCTGTTGTTGCTTCAATAGTAAGCATTTTTGATTTGATATCAAATCATACATAATTAAATTGTTTGACCTATGAAACGGTTCATCAGAACAAAAGAAGTAATGGCCCGGCCAGTACAGTACTTAACCGGGCCGGGGGAATGAACCTTTCTTACAAAGTCCAATAAAGTGAAGTAAGGTATTCTTTCTATATCTATTCTATTGGAGATAAGATATCTGTTTTGAATCATTATCGAAATTACTGATCAAATTCGTAGATATCTTATCTATTTTAATATATTATATATTATTTATTTAGAATATATTATTTAATTATCGTTATTTTATCCTTATAATAAATAATAAAGAAAGAAAACGAGGGTTTTTCAATCTTTTTTTACTTCAAACGTCACATCACATAACAAATTTTCAATTTTGAATTGGGAGAGATGGCTGAGTGGACTAAAGCGGCAGATTGCTAATCCGTTGTACGAGTTATTTGTACCGAGGGTTCGAATCCCTCTCTCTCCGTTCCCTCTGATCACTTCAGACTTTCGAATTTGAAAAAAATTTTGATCCCTCGATTTTTTCATCATAGGGAAATGTATGGAATATATAAAAAAAAAGTAAAGAAAAACTCAAAATCTTTTTTTTTTTTTTATTCCTCACGTCCAGGATTACGGCCCGGATCGTTAGATAAGAATCCGAAGATGAAGAGAGAAATAAAAAATATCATTACTGTGTAAACGAAGAGTTTGAGAGTAAGCATTACACAATCTCCAAGATTATTTTTTTGGAAAAGGGAAATAGATTGCCTATTTTTTATCACATACACTATTTTGACATAACACCTCAAAAATGAAGCCTTTTCTTGAAAAAAAAAAAGTAATTTTCACGAATTTTTTTGGAATATAAGAAAAGAAAGATTCTGATTCTTTCATTACCAAAATTTTTTGGCCATATCCATTATTGAGTATTGTGGGGTCCTTAAAAAGTCCTTGTTTACTGGAAGGTCAGAACGAGGAAATAAGTTGATCCAAATTTATCGCCGTGGCCATTCAATTCAATATACAAGAATTTCTATTTTTGAATCGAGGGTTCATAATGGAAAATTTATCTTATCAATTTTTAGAATTTTTTCGGATAAATCATGAATTTTGCGAAGTATTAAAGATTTTATCGAAAACTTACAGCAGCTTGCCAAACAAAGGCTAATAGAAGAAATAGTACAGGTATAACAGGCATAACATCTACGATTGGATTGAAAAAGGCATAAGCCTCGGGCAATTTGGCGAAGAAAAAACTACTCGAATAAAGGGTAGAATGAAGACAGATACAGATTAAACTAAAGATATTAAGCATAACAAACATTTCATTCTTGTAGATTAGAAAATTTGATTTTGGTTGAGTTCTTTTTATGAGGGAAAAACGAAAGGGCGCGTCAAAAAATCCTTCTTTTTCTTCGAACTCCCCTAAATCCAAAATCTTTCCTTTCATTCTCAAATGAGAATACAAGGAATTATAGTTTCATACAATATCTTAATTTAATTTTATGTAATGATCAATAATTTTTTTTTTTATTCTATATTTACATGTGTTGAATCCTAGCAACAATGTATTTCATATGTATTTGGATTGGGATTGACGAATGACCGCTACCAATATTAGTCTTTATTAGTGTCTCGAATATAAATCTAAATGGGGCGTGGCCAAGCGGTAAGGCAGCGGGTTTTGGTCCCGTTATTCGGAGGTTCGAATCCTTCCGTCCCAGATCGTCTCCATCAGAAACGAAAGATTCGTCTTTTTAAAAATTTTCTGTTTATGTTTAATCTTGGATATAATGTGATCCAACCCTTTGTTATCAATTATAGGAAAAATTCTAAGAATTATATATATATATATATTTTTTCATTTTGTTTCTCATAAATGCGATCGAGTGCATGGGTAGAAATAAAGATATTTCTTTTAATTCTTAATTCAAAAAAGAATTTTGGGGAGAGGTCATTCCCATTCAGAGTATGCTTGTACTACTCATATTTATATTGAAGTTAGTTACTTAGGGAAACTTTGTGTTCCATATCCCCGAAATGTGGATTCTCATATCATGCATTCTGAATAAAAAAAAAGCCTTTTTTTATTCCATTACCCAAAAGGAGGTTTAAAGAAAATAAACGGTGTATCCCAATTCCACACTTTATGTGGAGATTAAAGATTACGTAGTTTTTGGTATTAATTTCATTTCATGGCTCGTCTTAAAACTTCTAAGGAAAAAATAAGAAAAACAAATTAATCTAGATCCCATTTTTTTGTATTTTATCTTATTCAAATGATTAATTGTAAATCAATGTAATGTAACGATTGGGTGGATGAAAATTTATATATTCTATTTACTTGATGGAATTGACGGAAAGATTCTTGGACCTGAAGTAAAACAAAATTTGTCTGTATTGTATAATATAAAAAAAATATAAAATGAACAAGTCCTATGTATATAATATATTATGTATTGTTATTGTATTGTTCTATTTCAGTACCAGCGGCCCTTTGGTTAAGTCAATAAAGGCCTGTGATTCTTTAAATATCCATGATTACCCCCGGTAAGAATTGTTCGTTGTATATGATGGATACGAAAAAATTAGATTCTTCTTATTCTTGATTCTGATCTTCTCTTTCAAATGAAAAAAAGAATAACAACTGTAATCTTACCCCTTACACGAGACCTTTTCGAGTCATCAGAATAGCTTATATTTAGTTAATAACCGGTTTTGTTTCGGAATTGGAAATCCATCCGGGATTGAATTGGAAATCTATTAAAAGCCGTTCTTTTGAGGTATTTGTTCGAGAAAAATAGGATCCTTTTCATGATTCACTATCCCGAACAATCTGTTGAAGATGTATATAAGACCTCAGTAAACCCGTTTATTTGTCTTTTTTAGAAATCCATTTCATTCATATGATAGAATATGGGGTGAAATAGCTTAAACCCTTTCTAAGACTTTTCCGGATAACTATGTATCTATACATAGATACATAGAAAGTATTATATGCCGTTGAGCCAATGACTATTCATGATTCCATCTTGAATCAATTTCATACCGATTTTAAATTTAATTAAAGGAATGTTATGGTAAAACTTCGTTTGAAACGATGTGGTAGAAAGCAACGTGCGACTTGAAGGACATAATTCGTTGTGGATTCTTACATCCACCATTTTCTATAGGAATGAAGATGCTCTTGAATCGACATAATTTGTTCTGTTCCTGCTAGGAACCTAATTTGTGTTGGGTTGGGAAATAGGAATAGTACATGATGGAGCTCGAGCAAAAAGTATTGATTCATTTATCGGGGGAAAGAGTCTAGGGTTAGTAACAATTAATAAGTTAGACCAACTTTGTAAGTATATCTTCAATATAAAAAATAAAAATGGAAGGGTTCAAATTCGAACAAGTTTGAAATGAAATAAAAAAAGTAAAACAAATTTGTCGGAATTGAAAAAACTTTTTCAATTAAAATTCAAATAAAAGTGGATTATAAGGGAATCAATCGTTCGTATTTATTATCTTTCCATAGAAAGAAATAACAAAAAACAAAAGGTATGTTGCTGCCTTTTTGAAAAGGAATAAGGATCACCGAAGTAATGTCTAAACCCAATGATTTTACAAAGCAAAAAGAAAGGATTCCGGAACAAGGAAACACTATTTTCAATTGTCTCAACAATTTTATTATAATGAGGAGGAAAAATAGATTCGAAACGAGACAAACGAAAGAGGTTAGAGACGACTCAAGAAATGTCTAAAGATTTACCTTCGAACTTTTTTAGAATTACCCAACTTGAGTTATGAGTACGAATGATATTTCTTTTTTTCTGTAAGTATAAGAACAAAAAACGACTCAAATCATAGTCCATGATTTTATGGATGTATTTGCTATTATATACAGAAATATTAGAATCGTTTTTTCTCGAGCCGTATGAGGAGAAAACCTCCTATACGTTTCTAGGGGGGGGTATTGTTTATCTACATCTATCCCAATGAGCGATCTATCGAATCGTTGCAATTGATGTTCGATCCCGAAGAGAAGGAAGAGATCTTCGAAAAGTGGGTTTTTACGATCCGATACAGAATCAAACTTATTTAAATGTTCCTGCTATTCGTTATTTCCTTGAAAAGGGTGCTCAACCTACAGGAACTGTTCATGATATTTTAAGGAAGGCAGAATTATTTAAATTTAAAGAAGAAGCTTCGTAAAGAAAAAAAAAAAGAAAGGTAACTATTATCTATTTTGGGTAATTATTTACCCATAATTTGCTCTTTTCTTGTTCTATTCATACTTATTTACCTTTTAACTTTTTTCTTGTTGTGGGAATCCGCCAACAAACAAAGGACGGACCTTGCTTATTTTACCTTTATTGATTGAATAAACCCGACATTTTTTCTCTACCTTTTCTTTATTTTTTCGTCTAAGTTTCTTATTTATCTTGTGCCAATCCAACGCAAATCCTTATTTGATTTACTTAACTAATTAATTACTAATTAATTGCATTTTTTTTATCAACATTCCATTCATATTGACAATGGTATATCGAACAAATATAATTTGATCGTAGATAAATAGGTCTGTTTATTCCGACCTCTATTATCTATTAGTTTATTAGTTTTTCCTTTACTTTATTCAGTCAAATGATGGGTTTGTCGGATTTGCTGTTATACAAGATGTATTTTCTTAATGAAAATCAAAAATTTTTAGAAAATGGACGGTTTGTAAATTTTTATATTATTGATCATAATACCTTTCCTTTATATTTCTTGTTAGTTCAATGGTTTAACGTAGTTGTACAGTGTAATTCAATTTTTTTATTTCGATCGTATCTACATATTTATCTGGGTTGCTAACTCAACGGTAGAGTATTCGGCTTTTAAGTGCGACTATGATCTTTTACACATTTGGATGAAGTAACGAATTCGTCCAGACTGTTGGTAGAGTCTATAAGACCGCGACTGATCCTGAAAGGTAATGGATGGAAAAAACAGCATGTCGTAATAATAAGAAAAAAAATTTTGATTATATTCTTATTAATTCTTATTTTTTTTAGTATTAGTAGAATTTTGAGTTGATCCCTATTGGATTATTCCAAAATTGTCCTTTTATTTTTAGAGGAAGACAAAAGAAATTCACATTTACAGTTGGGTCTAGTGAATAAATGGATAGAGCCTCACGGCTCCAATTCTGGTAAAAAAAAGCAACGAGCTTCTATTCTTATCTTAATTTGAATAATTACCCGATCTAATTAGATTAGACGTTAAAAAAAATTAGTACCTGATGCGGGGAAGGGCTCTCCTGTGAGGAGTTCTTTGATTCTTTTTTTTTATCCTAACTATTCTCTATTACGGATTGGGAACGAATGTGTAGAAGAAACAGTATACTGACAAAAAGAATTTGTTCCAAAGTCAAAAGAGCGATCGGGTTGCAAAAATAAAAGATTTTAGAACCTCTGATAATTATAACGAAGATAAACCCATTGGATAGAAGGGGAGAGAAAAAAGATCTGTTGATTGAACTCCCTGTTTCCGGGGTATGTATATGTTTCCATATATAATGCATACCCTGTTCTGACCATATTGCACTATGTATAATTTGATAACTCAAGAAATGCCTACTGTTTCTAGTTCAAGTAGAAATGTAAGTCAATGGAAGAATTACAAGGATATTTAGAAAAGGATAGATCTCGGCAACAACACTTCCTATATCCGCTACTCTTTCAGGAGTATATTTATGCACTTGCTCATGATCATGGTTTAAACGGTTCCATTTTTTACGAACCTGTAGAAGTTTTTGGTTATGACAATAAACCTAGTTTAGCACTTGTAAAACGCTTAATTACTCGAATCTATCAACAGAATTATTTGATTATTTCGGTTAATGATTCTAACCAAAATGGATTTGTTGGGCACAACCGTTTTTTTTCTCAAATAGTATCAGAAAGTTTTGCAATTATTGTAGAAATTCCGTTCTCGCCACGATTAATATCTTATTTCAAAGAAAAAGAAATACCAAAATATCATAATTTACGATCAATTCAGTCAATTTTTCCTTTTTTAGAGGACAAATTATCACATTTAAATTATGTCTCAGATATACTAATACCTCACCTCATCCATATGGAGATCTTGGTTCAAATTCTTCAATGCAGGATTCAAGATGTTCCTTTTTTGCATTCATTGCGATTCTTTCTTCACGAATATCATAATTCGAATAGTCTTCTCATTACTCAGAAAAAATATATTTACGTTTTTTCAAAAGAAAATAAAAGACTATTCCGGTTCCTATACAATTCTTATGTATTTGAATGTGAATTTTTATTAGTTTTTATTCGTAAACAATCTTCTTATTTACGATTAACATCTTCTGGAACTTTTC